GCAGCAAGTTATGCAGGGGCATCCCGTATTGCTGAATAGAGCGCCCACTCTGCATAGACTAGGCATACAGGCATTTCAACCCATTTTAGTGGAAGGGCGTGCTATTTGTTTACATCCATTAGTTTGTAAGGGATTCAATGCAGACTTTGATGGGGATCAAATGGCTGTTCATGTACCTTTATCTTTGGAGGCTCAGGCGGAGGCTCGTTTACTTATGTTTTCTCATATGAATCTCTTGTCTCCTGCGATGGGGGATCCCATTTCCGTGCCAACCCAAGATATGCTTATTGGTCTATATATATTAACGAGTGGGAATCACCGAGGCATTTGTACAAATAGGTATAATCCATGGAATCGCAGCAACTACCAAAATGAAAGAATTTCTGATAATAACTGGAAAAAAAAAGAACCTTTTTTTTGTAATTCTTATGATGCAATTGGAGCTTATCGACAGAAAAGAATCCATTTAGATAGTCCTTTGTGGCTTCGGTGGCGACTAGATCAACGCGTTATTGCTTCAAGAGAAGTTCCCATCGAAGTTCATTATGAATCCTTGGGAACCTATCATGAGATTTATGGGCACTATCTAATAGTAAAAAGTGTAAAAAAAGAAATTCTTTGTATATACATTCGAACAACTGTAGGTCATATTTCTCTTTTTCGCGAAATGGAAGAAGCTATACAAGGGTTTTGTCGAGCTCGCTCATATGGTATCTAATCGTATGGTATCTCAGTTAAGTAATTCTATTACACCGGTGTGAATTCGGGTCTCTCCAGTTCAACTGGGACCCGAGTTCCCGAATTTTTATGTGAATTAAGATCGAAAAAGGAAGTTTTTCAATTATTGACTCAAACTCATTGTCGAATCCCACTCATCAGAATATGGAGGTACTCATGGCCGAACGAGTCAATCTAGTCTTTCACAATAAAGTAATAGATGGAACTGCCATTAAAAGACTTATTAGCCGATTAATAGATCACTTCGGAATGGCATATACATCACACATTCTGGATCAAGTAAAGACTCTGGGTTTCCAGCAAGCCACTGCGACATCCATTTCATTAGGGATTGATGATCTTTTAACGATACCCTCTAAGGGGTGGTTAGTACAAGATGCTGAGCAACAAAGTTTGATTTTGGAAAAACACCACCATTACGGGAATGTACACGCAGTAGAAAAATTACGCCAATCCATTGAAGTATGGTATGCTACAAGTGAATATTTGCGACAAGAAATGAATCCTAATTTTAGGATGACCGACCCCTTTAATCCAGTCCACATAATGTCTTTTTCGGGAGCCAGAGGAAATGCATCTCAAGTACACCAATTAGTAGGTATGAGAGGATTAATGTCGGATCCTCAAGGACAAATGATTGATTTACCTATTCAAAGCAATTTACGCGAGGGACTGTCGTTAACAGAATATATCATTTCTTGCTACGGAGCCCGCAAAGGAGTTGTGGATACTGCTGTACGAACATCTGATGCTGGATATCTTACGCGCAGACTTGTTGAAGTAGTTCAACACATTGTTGTACGTAGAACAGATTGTGGAACCCTCCGCGGGATTTCTGTGAGTCCTCAAAATGGGAGAATGCCGGAAAGAATTTTTATTCAAACATTAATTGGTCGTGTATTAGCAGACGATATATATATGGGCTCACGGTGTATTGCCATTAGAAATCAAGATATTGGAATTGGACTTGTCAATCGATTCATAACCTTTCGAATCCAACCAATATCCATCCGAACCCCCTTTACTTGTAGAAGTACATCTTGGATCTGTCGATTATGTTATGGTAGGAGTCCTACCCACGGTGACCTGGTCGAATTGGGAGAAGCTGTAGGCATTATTGCGGGTCAATCTATTGGAGAACCGGGTACTCAACTAACATTAAGAACTTTTCATACTGGCGGAGTATTCACAGGTGGTACTGCAGAACATGTGCGGGCCCCCTCCAATGGAAAAATAAAATTCAATGAGGCCGTGGTTCATCCCACACGTACGCGTCATGGGCATCCTGCCCTTCTCTGTTCTATGGACTTGGATGTAACTATTGAGAGTGAAGATATTTTACATAACGTGACTATTCCGCCAAAAAGTTTTCTTTTGGTTCAAAATAATCAATATGTAGAATCAGAACAAGTCATTGCCGAGATTCGCGCGGGAACATCTACTTTCCAGTTTAAAGAAAGGGTTCGAAAACATATTTATTCGGACTCTGAGGGAGAAATGCACTGGAGTACCGATGTGTACCATGCACCCGAATTTACATATAGCAATGTCCATCTTTTACCAAAAACAAGTCATTTATGGATATTATCAGGGGGTTCGTGCAGATCCAGCGGAGCTCCGTTTTCACTCCACAAGGATCAAGATCAAATGAATCTTCGTTCGACAGAAAGAGAACGAATATATCTTTCTAGTCTCTCAGCTAATAATGATCAAATCAGATCAAAATTCTTTAGTTCTTCTTTTTCTGGTAAAAAAAAAGACGATAGGAGTCCTGATTATTCAGAAATGAATCGAATGATATATCCTTCGATTCTACGTGAGAATTCTGATTTATTGGCAAAAAGGAGAAGAAATCGACTTGTTATTCCAGTCCAATCGAGTCAAGAACGAGAGAAAGAACTAATATCCCATTCAGGTATTTCGATTGAACTGCCCATAAATGGTATTTTCCGGAAAAATAGTATTCTTGCTTTTTTTGATGATCCTCGATACAGAAGAAAGAGTTCGGGAATTACTAAATATGGGACTATGGGGATGCACTCAATCGTTAAAAAAGAGGATTTGGTTGATTATCGAGGAATCAAAGAATTTAAGCCAAAATACCAAATGACAATAGATCGATTTTTTTTCATTCCCGAAGAAGTACATATTTTACCTGAGTCTTCTTCGATAATGGTACGGAACAATAGTCTAATTGGGGTAGATACACGAATCGCTTTAAATACAAGAAGCAGAGCGGGCGGATTAGTTCGAGTGGAGAGAAAAAAAAAGGGGATTGAACTTCAAATCTTTTCTGGAAATATCCATTTTCCAGGAGAGACAGATAAGATATCCTGGCACAGTGGCATCTTGATACCACCGGGACCAGGAAAAAGAAATTCTAAGGAATCAAAAAAATTGAAAAATTGGATCTATGTCCAAAGGATCACACCTACTAAGAAAAAGCATTTTGTTTTAGTTCGACCTGTAGTGACATATGAAATAGCGGACGGTCTCAATTTAGCAACACTCTTCCCTCCGGATCTGTTCCAAGAAAAGGATAATATGCAACTTCAAATTGTTAATTATATTGTTTACGGAAATGGAAAACCAATTCGGGAAATTTCTGACACAAGTATTCAATTAGTTCGGACTTGTTTCATTTTGAATTGGGACCAAGACAAAAAAAGTTCTTCTGCCGAGGAGGCCCACGCTTCCTTTGTTGAAATAAGAGCAAAAGGTCGGATTCGAAATTTCTTAAGAATCGACTTAGTGAAATCCCATATTTTGTATCCGAGAAAAAGGAATGATCCGTCAGGATCAGGATTGATCTCTCATAATGTGTCAGATCACCCTAATATAAATCCCTTTTATTCCAAGCCAAAGATGAAACAATCGCCTAGGCAAAATCACGGAACTATTCGGACCTTGTTAAATAAAAATACGGAATGCACATCTTTGATGATTTTGTCCTCATCTAATTGTTTTCGAATGGGGCCATTCAATGATGTAAAATTTCCGAATGTGATAAAAGAATCAATTCAAAAAAATGCTATAGTTCAAATTAGAAATTCAAGCGGCCCTTTAGGAACAGCCCTTCAAGTTTTGAATTTTGATTCATTTTACTATTTTCTGACTCATAATCAGGTCTTGCTAACTAAATATTTGCAAGTTGAAAATTTAAAACAGGCTTTTCAAGTATTTCAATATTATTTAATGAATGAAAGCGGGAGGATTTCTAATCCGGATCCCCGCAGTAACATCGTTTTGAATTCATTCAATTTGAGTTGGTATTTTCTCCCTCATAATAATTATGAGAATTCTTGTGAAGAAATATCTTCAATAATTAGTCTTGGACAGTTTATTTGTGAAAATGTATGTATAGCCAAAAATGGACCATACCTAAGATCTGGTCAAGTTTTGATTGTTCAACTTGACTCTGTAGTAATAAGATCTGCTAAGCCTTATTTGGCCACTCCAGGAGCAACTGTTCATGGACATTATGGAGAAATACTTTATGACGGAGATACAGTAGTTACATTTATCTATGAAAAATCGAGATCCGGTGATATAACGCAGGGTCTTCCAAAAGTGGAACAGGTGTTAGAAGTGCGTTCAGTTGATTCAATATCGGTGAACCTAGAAAAAAGAGTTGAGAGTTGGAACGAGCATATAACAAGAATTCTTGGATTTCCTTGGGGATTCTTGATTGGGGCTGAGCTAACTATAGTGCAAAGTCGTATCTCTTTGGTTAATAAGATCCAAAAGGTTTATCGATCCCAGGGGGTGCAAATCCATAATAGGCATATAGAAATTATTGTACGCCAAATAACATCCAAAGTGTTGGTTTCAGAGGATGGAATGTCTAATGTTTTTTTACCTGGAGAACTGATTGGATTGTTGCGAGCGGAACGGACGGGGCGCGCTTTGGAAGAATCGATCTGTTACAGGGCCGTCCTATTGGGAATAACAAGAACATCTTTGAATACTCAAAGTTTCATATCCGAAGCGAGTTTTCAAGAAACTGCTCGAGTTTTAGCTAAAGCGTCTCTCCGTGGTCGTATCGATTGGTTGAAAGGCCTAAAAGAGAACGTTGTTATAGGCGGGATGATACCCGTCGGGACCGGATTCAAGGGATTAGTACACTGTTCAAGGCAACATAAAAGCATTCCTTTGGAAACCAAGAATAAGCACTTTTTCGAGGGGGAGATCAGAGATATTTTGTTCCACCACAGAGAATTATTTGATTCTTTCATTTCAAACAATTTCCACGCTACACCAGAACAATCATTTAGAGTATTTAATGATTCCTAAAATAAAAGTAAAAAGTAGTTTTTTAATAAAAAAATTCTCTAGGCCCTTTGATGTGGTCATGAAAAAACAGATAATAACAAATAGACGGTAGCGATTTGGATCGGATATCGACACGGCTAATCTCCGGTAGAAGAAAAGGTTCCGTTGGAACAATTATTTAGCTCAGGGCACCTCGCCGCTTTTTTTTTTTTTTTTTCAAAAAAAAGCGGAAATGTGGGGAGAAATGACAAGAAGATATTGGAACATCAATTTAGAAGAGATGATGGAAGCAGGAGTTCATTTTGGTCATGGTACTAAAAAATGGAATCCTAGGATGGCGCCTTATATTTATGCAAATCGTAAAGGTATTCATATTACAAATCTTACTAAAACCGCGCGTTTTTTAGCAGAAGCTTGTGATTTAGTTTTTGATGCAGCAAGCCGGGGGAGGCAGTTTTTAATTGTTGGTACCAAAAATAAAGCAGCTGCTTTAGTAGCACGGGCTGCAATAAAGGCTCGGTGTCATTATGTTAATAAAAAGTGGCTTGGTGGTATGTTAACGAATTGGTCCACTACAGAAACGAGACTTCATAAGTTCAGGGACTTGAGAACGGAACAAAAGACGGGGAGACTAAACCGTCTTCCAAAAAGAGACGCGGCTATATTGAAGAGACAATTATCTCACTTGCAAACATATCTGGGTGGGATAAAATATATGACCGGGTTGCCCGATATTGTAATTATCGTTGATCAGCAAGAAGAATATACGGCTCTTCGAGAATGTATTACTTTGGGAATTCCAACAATTTGTTTAATCGACACAAATTGTGACCCCGATCTTGCGGATATTTCGATTCCAGCAAATGATGACGCTATAGCTTCAATCCGATTAATTCTTAACAAATTAGTATTCGCAATTTGTGAGGGTCGTTCTAGCTATATACGAAATCCGTGATTAATAATAAGATTAACAGAAATAAATTCTTTTTCGAACTCCCGAGATTTATGGAATCGGTTACTACTTTTGAATCGCATAAAAGAGATCAAAATGACTGGAGATGCCGTGTGATTAGTTAGTATCCAAAATAGAAAATTCAACTAAGCAAGTAAAAAAAGAGATGGTTGAATCAAAATAATTCCTTTTAAAGTTCGATTTCTGTGAGAGGGCAATATGGATGTTCTATCATGTTCCAACAACACACTAAAAAGTTTATACGACATATCCGGTGTGGAAGTAGGCCAACATTTCTATTGGCAAATAGGGGGTTTTCAAGTCCATGGCCAAGTACTTATTACCTCTTGGGTTGTAATTGCTATCTTATTAGGTTCAGCCGGTATAGCTGTTCGGAATCCACAAACAATTCCAAATGACAGTCAGAATTTCTTCGAATATATTCTTGAATTCATTCGCGATGTTAGTAAAACCCAGATTGGAGAAGAATATGGTCCATGGGTTCCTTTTATTGGAACTATGTTTCTATTTATTTTTGTTTCTAATTGGTCAGGAGCTCTTTTACCATGGAAACTAATAGAGTTACCTCACGGGGAGTTAGCTGCGCCCACCAATGATATAAATACTACTGTTGCTTTAGCTTTACTCACGTCAGTAGCATATTTCTATGCGGGTCTTAGCAAAAAGGGGTTAGGTTATTTCAGTAAATACATACAACCAACCCCAATCCTTTTACCCATTAACATCTTAGAAGATTTTACAAAACCTTTATCCCTTAGTTTTCGCCTTTTCGGAAATATATTAGCCGATGAATTAGTAGTCGTTGTTCTTGTTTCTTTAGTACCTTCAGTCGTTCCTATACCTGTCATGTTCCTTGGATTATTTACGAGTGGTATTCAAGCTCTTATTTTTGCAACGTTAGCTGCGGCTTATATAGGCGAATCCATGGAAGGTCATCATTGACTAGTTTTCAAACTAGTCATTTTTTTTTTTTCTTAGGCCAAGGTAATGGATACGTGACTCGAGAGAATCGGCTTGCGAAATTGTCAAAAGGGGAAAGATATAACAATCTTTTTCCGAAAATTCTTCTTTGATGACCCATTCCATTTCTAATTTAGAGAATACCTATCCCCTTTTCTATTAACATTTTCTTTTGTTCAATTGAACAAAAGAAAATGTTAATAGAAAAATTGCATGAACGTTTCAATCATTCAAATACTGATATTTCTCTGCAATGGTTTGGATCATCCCTGTATCCAATCTACATGTAGGATACTGATAAATAAAAGAAAGAAGAAGAAGTGAAAAAACGAAATTCATAAAAAATAAATTGGTTAGCAAGGGCGGGTCTAACCCAGGGATGTGGAATCTAATGGCTAGAATTCAACTCTTGGTTGGTTCAAAAATAATTTGAGAATCCGGGTGAATCGCCGATACGAATAGTTTGTTTACGTTATGGAAAAAAGACATGTATATGTGATATTAGATATTGACTAGTTATATATGATATGATCTAAAGATATATCTAATCCGCCCTA